ATATTCAATTCTCATAAGATCTTCTTGACTGTTACTCAAAAGGTCCAATAATGTATGTATATTGGACCTTTTGAGACAATTATAGGTCCTTGAAGGTAGTTCTGATTGGTCAATAAAAATACATTTCAATGGAATTCCCTTTTTGTTTTTTTTTAGATTAGTTAATCTATCTTGAAAGGTAAAAACAGGTTTACTCCACCTGTTTTTATTTTCCTCGAAATGAATCTTCCCTTCCTCCGCATGTAGAAAAGGAATAAATAAATCAATCAAATTACGAGAAGCTTCATAAAGTGTTTCCTTAGGAGTTAAACCTCCATTCGTCCATATTTCTAGAAAAAGTATTTCTTGTTTTTCATTTCCATTCCCATAAGAATGAATACTATAATTCGCATTTCGAACAGGCATGGATACAGCATCTATAGGATAACTTCCATCTTGAGAGTTATTTGTGGGTTTCATACGATATCCGCGATCCCTCTTGATTTGTAATCCAATACACAAATCAATTGGTTCCGTCAGGTTAGCAATATGCTGTGTTGTGTCAACTATTTCCACGGAAGGTGGTGAGATGATATCTTTAGCGGTTACGTATCTAGGACCCCTGACACAAATGGATGCGTCTCTAACTCCATACAGATTACTTCTCAATACAATTTCTTTCAAATTTATTAAAATTTCATGTACTGATTCTTCAATACCTACTATCGTAGAATATTCGTGTGGCACCTTCTCAGATTTTGCACGTGTGATACATGTTCCTTCTATTTCTCCAAGTAAAGCCCTTCGCATGGCAATACCTATGGTATCGGCTTGACCTTTCATAAGCGGGGACAGGATGAAACGACCATAATAAAGACGCTTACTGTCTACTCTTGATTCAACGCATTTCCACCGTAGTGTTCGAGTAGATCCTGCTACTTCTTCTCGAACCATAATACTAAATATTATTATCTGATCAGATCATTGAATCATTTATTTCTCTTGAAATCCGTTTAATTCTTATTTCTACACACGTCTTTTTTTAGGAGGTCGACATCCATTATGTGGCATAGGTGTTACATCACGTACGAAACTTAATAGTATACCGCTTCTACGAATAACTCGTAATGCTGCATCTCTTCCTAGACCAGGACCCTTTATCATAACTTCTGCTCGTTGCATACCCTGATCAATTACTGTACGAATAGCATTTAAAGCTGCTGCTTGAGCAGCATAGGGCGTACCTCTTCTTGTGCCTTTGAATCTAGAAGTACCGGCGGAGGCCCAAGAAATCACCTGACCTCGTACATCTGTAACAGTTACAATGGTATTGTTGAAACTTGCTTGAACATGAATAACCCCTTTTGGTATTCTACGTCCATTCTTACGTGAACCAATACGTCCATTCCTACGCGAACCAATTCTTGGTATAGGTTTTGTCATATTTTATCATCTCATAAATATGAATCAGAAATATACAGAAAGATACGGAGATATCCATTTCATGTTAAAACAGATCTTTTTTTTTATATGGTCCTTTTAAAAGTTCTTTTTTAGAAAGATTAGCCTTGTCTCTGTTTATGTCTCGGATTAGAACAAATCACTATAATTCGTCCGCGCCTACGGATCAGTCGACATTTTTCACAAATTTTACGAACAGAAGCCCTTATTTTCATATTTCTCACTCCTTGCCTTAATTCTGAATCTATTCCTTGTAAGAAAATAAGTTTCTTGTATTTTTTAACTTCGAATTGTATCCCATGAAAGGAATGTTTTTAAAAATTCATCTAATCGTTCGAATCTTTGTTGCGAAGTCTATAAATTATACGTCCCCTGGTTGAATCATACCGACTTATTTCGATTTTGACTCTATCTCCCGGTAGTATCCGTATAAAACTGCGCCGGATCCTCCCTGAAATATAACCTAGAATTAGATCTTCATTATCTAAACGGACCCGGAACATACCGTTGGGAAGTGATTCAGTAATTAAACCTTCATGAATCAATTTTTGTTCTTTCATTCCAGGCAACCCCCTTGAAGTATCGACTAATGGAGGAAGAGTTATATAACTCACTTTTCCTCTCTATTTCACAAACAGGAAGTTAGAGATAAAATTAGGATACCAGAGAAGGATCACCATATATAACACAAAATTTCTCCTCCAATTCTTTCCAGTCGAGCTTCTCGATCTGTCATTATACCTCGAGAAGTAGAAAGAATTACAATCCCCATTCCACCTAAAATCTTAGGAATTTTTTGATAGTTGGAATAGATTCGTAGGCCAGGGCGACTGATACGCTTTAAAATAGTTCTATATATTCCTTTCTTAGTCCTTCTATGTCGCAAGGTTGAAACCAAGAAGCATTTGTTACTTTCCTGATGTTTCCGAACGTTTTCAATAAAACCCTCTCGTAAGAGTATTTTAACAATGTTTTCGGTGATATTAGTAGATGCTATTCGAACCGTTCTGTTTTTACCCATGTTAGCATTTCTTATAGAAGTTATTATATCAGCAATAGC